AGGCGCGGTGATCAGTCGGACCTTTGATTAATTTAATTAATCATTTGTTTTTAGTGACCTCCTCCTTAATCCACAGGAGGTCAAATTCTGATTGCTGTTGAAGTTAGCGACCTTATTTCAGTGGAATTTGACCTAACAAGAACGGAATCACGCACGCTCTGTAGGATTTGAACCTACGACATCGGGTTTTGGAGACCCACGTTCTACCGAACTGAACTAAGAGCGCTTTCTTATCAGAATTTTTTTGAACCCCAATACACCTTGCATGTATATATATAATATAGCGTTTCTAAACTAAAAATGAAAGAAATATCATGTATGTCCAATTTAATTGATCTCAATTTATTCCTCCTTATTGCTCATAGGAGAACTAAAGTAATAGAATAGGTAGGGATGACAGGATTTGAACCCGTGACATTTTGTACCCAAAACAAACGCGCTACCAAGCTGCGCTACATCCCTTTCAATTGGTCTACAGTTTCATTGTAGAGAATCCCTGTCTTCTTTTCCATAGTGTTATTTCTTCCATTGATATACACAATTTTGATTGTCATTTCTTCTTTTTTGGGGGGACTCATGTCATATAACATATTGTATAACATATAATAAAATAATAAAAGACTTATCTATACCCATATGAGACGTTAAAAAAAAAAAGAAGGAGGATTTTCAATGCGAGATCTAAAAACATATCTTTCCGTGGCACCAGTACTAAGTACTCTATGGTTCGGATCTTTAGCAGGTTTATTAATAGAGATCAATCGTTTATTCCCCGATGCGTTGACATTCCCCTTTTTTTCTTTTTAGTTATTGATACGGGAAGGGGATTAGAGATACAATCAAATCAAATAGCTGTAACTAATTAATTGCTATTTTTTTTTTTGAAAAAGACTAAAGTCTATTCAATCTCAGCGAAAATCCCGGCTTAAATTTATATTATAATAGAGTGACAACGGGGATGGAAATGTGCTCCTAGGGCAACAGTATCATAAAAAATAGTTAAATAAGATACTGTACTGCAATTAGAAATATAGTTTGAAATAATTGTATTCCTTATTATTTACTATTTTTTGACTATTACTCTAGTGATTGTAACGAAATCTTTCGTAATTAGATTTAGAGTTAGCAACTTCTATTTTTTCTTTGTTCCTTTCTTATCTTATTCGCTTCAGATTGAAAAAATGGAAGAGTTGAGCGAATCAAAAACCAAAGGGGGTTCATGGCCAAGAGTAAAGATGTCCGAGTAACGGTTATTTTGGAATGTACCAGTTGTGTCCGAAACGGGGTTAATAAAGAATCAACGGGCATTTCCAGATATATTTCCCAAAAGAATCGACACAATACGCCGAGTCGATTGGAATTGAAAAAATTCTGTCCCTATTGTTACAAACATACGGTTCATGGGGAGATAAAGAAATAGATCGAATGCAGGTCTGTTTGTCACTCTTCCAAGGAACATTAAAAATGACATATTATATATATAATATATATTTTAATATAACTAAAGTAAATCCTAATTTCTATTTCTTCTATTTCAGTTGGATCTAAAAAAAAAAAGAATTAGAACTCAGAAATAGGATTTTCAGGGATAAGGAACAAACAAACCATGGATAAATCCAAGCGACCCTTTCTTAAATCCAAACGATCTTCTCGTAGGCGTTTGCCCCCGATCCAATCGGGGGATCGAATTGATTATAGAAATATGAGTTTAATTAGTCGGTTTATTAGTGAACAAGGAAAAATTTTATCTAGACGCGTGAATAGATTGACCTTGAAACAACAACGATTAATTACTATTGCTATAAAACAAGCGCGCATTTTATCTTTGTTACCTTTTCTTAATAACGAGAAACAGTTTGAAAGAACCGAGTCGACCGCTAGAACTACTGGTTTTAGAACCAGAAATAAATAGGCTTACTCTTCAATCAAATCAAAATTCCAATATGCTATGAACTCAAACCCAGATGGATATTTTGTTCGAAAAATAATAAAATCTAAATTTAATTTGCGTGTTGTAATAAAAAAAAAAAGAATCAAAGAATCGAGGAAGAATAAAAGTTTTTTTGTTTGAGCGCGTTAACTCATTTTGACGACTTTATCATCTTATCAATTTTTTCTTATACTAATTTAGACTATATCTTCCCGGAGTTCATTCTCCGGGGAATGTCATTTAAGTTTTTCGGTAAATTCCTTACAATCCTTTTCCTCTATGATCTCATTAGAAATCATATAAAGACAATTCCTATTTAATATAGCTATTTGTGCAAGTATTTTACGATTAAGAAGCAATTTACTCTTGTACAGATCATTTATAAATTTACTATAACTATAGTATACTTTATTTTCGCGAATTACTGCATTTATCCGAGTGATCCACAAACGACGAAAATCCCTCTTTTGCCTATCTCTATCCCGATGAGCAGAAACCAAAGCTCTTATTTTCTGTTGAGTAATAGTTCGAGTAAGTCTTGAATGAGCCCCCCCAAAGCTTGATGCAAATAAACGGATTTTTGTTCGACGTTTACGAGCTACATATCCTCGTCTAATTCTGGTCATTGAATAAATGAAACTTTGATGAATAACTAATTGATTTCCGTTCTTTTAGTTATTATTTTCCTCTTTACTGGTCGATTAATAACAAAACAGATTCTTCCAATGTATAAAATAAAAATTCCAATGGCTTTGGCTACTATAACCTCCCCGACCACTATATATATTTTTTTTCATTTCACCGCACAAAAACATAGTAAATATAAAACTAAAATTTAAAATGGATAAAGAAATAGTGGTTCCATCGTTTCTATGGTTACTTCTTAAACGGTGAGGTCCTTTCTATACACCGGAACCCCTTCCTTCATTTAATCAATATTATTGGTAACTTGTACAGTTCACATCCTTTGGCTCTACCCATGAATTATATTATTTAGTAATAGGTCTTTCACAATGAGATCTAACCCATACAGTAACGGTATTTAATTATGAAAGTTAGCTAGGTAGCTGACCCTGTTAGTCCGTTTTTGCAAGAGTGGGAACATAATTTTTCTGCTTATATATTTCCCCCGCTTAATGGATAACCATTTCTTACCAAAGGGGAATTGCTTCTCATCTTAAATTCAGGTGATTGGATTTGCACCAATGGAAACCATAAATGGAATACACAGGGAGATAATGGATCTTTTTGATTTGTAGATAGTGAGTGGAATTCTTCCATTGTATCCTATCCTACTCATATTCTATTTCTATCCTATTCACTGGTATTGATTGATCATTGATACTGGAAACATACAGTTTGTCTTTTTTTTGTGTCCCAGCCCTAGCTCATGATCTAAACGTGTCGCACATACACCCTAGTACATGTTCCTCGGCGCTGAGGACATCCCCGAAGAGCGGGGGATTTCGTGACATTTCTTATTGGCTGTCGTGTATTTCTAATAAGTTGCTTAATGGTTGGCATGCTGTATCGTATACATAATAGGCTGGTTGAGATCGATCCTAACCGGATGATTATGAATCGCTTTTTTTTTTTAATCTATTTATATTTAATAGAATATTAAACCCGGTAAGAATATAAAGAAAATCTCAACACAACAATAGTAGGGATTTCAGCGAAATCCTTCATTCAACCGCTACAAGATCAACAATTCCATGAGCTTGGGCTTCTGTTGCTGACATAAAAACATCTCTTTCCAGATCTTCGGATACAACCCATAAGGGTTTGCCCGTTCTTTGTACATAAACCCTTGTGATGGTTTCGCGCAGTTTCAGTAGTTCTTCCGCTTCCAAGATAAATTCTCCCGTTTGTGCCTCATAAAAAGAGGCTGCGGGTTGGTGAATCATTACCCTGATGATAAATAAATGGTTTCTCTATCTTGCAGGATGATGAGGTGCAAACAAAAAAAACAATTGAAGAACCGTACGGGCATTTTTTGTGCAGTGCATACGGCTCTCTAATGGAATTTACTTTTACCTTACAGCCAATAAAGAGAAAATCTAGGATCTATCAGACGCAGATCGGTAAATGATCCAATTACCACCCTTCCTTTCGGGGGAGTTAAAAAATACTATGATGGTTCCGTTGCTTTATATATTTATTTCGTCTGTGATTCAGCAATCCCAAAGTTTTTTTGAGCTAAGGCAAAAAATGAATCTTTTCTATAAAAAATAAATATTGTTAAAACGCTTCCGGTGTGAAAACAAAAAAAAAGTTTGTGCCGCTTAAATGGACTACCCCAAGATAAAATTCGGAATATCTTATTATCTCATACTACTCTTTCGATACATAATTTAATGTCAAAAAAAAAAAAGAGAGTTTTCTCATATCAAATTCGAAGTGCCATGCTATTATTACTTAATATTCCTGCTAAGGCATAGTCTTTTTTTCTTTCAAATAAAAAACTCAATGGCGCCAAGCGTGAGGGAATGCTAGACGTTTGGTAATTTCTCCCCCGACCAGGATAAAGGATCCCATTGAAGCGGCCAATCCCATGCATATTGTATGTACATCTGGTCTTACAAATTGCATAGTATCGTAAATAGCTACTCCGGGTATTACCCATCCTCCGGGAGAATTTATAAACAAATAGAGATCTTTGGTATCATCCTCTATACTGAGATATACCATAAGACCAATAAGTTGATTTGAGATCTCACTATCAACCTCTTGGCCTAAAAAAAGCAATCTTTCTCGATAAAGTCGGTTGATTAGGATAAAAAACTATCCCTTAGGAACCGTACATGCACCTTTTGAGGCATACGGTTCAAAAAATAGCGGAAAAAAGATCAATGTATAAGATTCCAGCCCCTTTATTTTGGCTTAGAGTAGGTTCTATCTAACTTTTAACAAAGGAACCCTTTTTCTTCCAAAAAAAAAGATAAGTTTTTGCTCGTTTTCCTATAACCTATAATATGAAATTCACTACACTTATCAAACAAACTTCTCATTGATATATTGTTTCATCGCCAAATTACGATGTAATTTTCTTGTTCCTGAAGGGGCCCCTTCCATTTTTTTAGGTTTATGCTCTACTCCAGGTAAAGATTTCCCCGATTTCTATTTGCACATATAGGATAAATGCTCCCAATACCACTTCTTTTTTGAATTCATTTGATGCCTTTCTTCCGTCAAATAGTTGAGGTATTCAGCATATTATTCTATTCGATTAATTAACACTTTGAGATCACCCCTCTTTCTAATTTAATAATAAAATCGTTTATGATACAAGTAGTAATCGCCGATCTATTACTAATTGGGTTTTTTCTAAACGGAGCCTGGATACTTCATTTTCTTGGTCCAACCAAGCCAACCATAAATAAGTTTTATTGAGATGGTAATATTAATCTGGATCCCCCCAAAACGGATCTAATTGCACCTCACGCGCCAAATTTTGAATAAATTGATTGGGTGAAACAAGGGATATCTCGATCGAGGGAGAGAACGGGGAAATCCCATATGACCCAATATATCTGACAAGCCGCACTATACGTCAACCCAAGATGCATCTTCCTCTCCAGGACTTCGAAAAGGTACTTTTGGAACACCAATAGGCATTAACAAAAAATGAAGTACTATATTTCACTTTGATGTGGAAACGTAATAATGGGTTTAATTGTCTTCATAAAAATTGGCCGTTATTCATTTTAGCCATGGTCAGAAAGGAAGACAGAATTAATAAAGTAACTAATAAAAATAGGTCTTTCGAATGATGACTAAGTATGGATGGATTCACTCATAGAAAATGGGCTCAACCCACCATTGCGTATTGGGGCTTATCGGGTATAGAATAGATCTGCTTCTCTTTGTTCCTACGAACAGAATTGTTTGATTATTGCCAGCAGAAGAGAACAAATATTATCTCCTGCTCGGAGAGAATCCACTGAAGGGGGGAGGTCCATAGTATCGTTTTTAAAATGCAATAAAGTTACATAGTCTTTATCTTTATTTGATAAAAAGGGGTATTTCCATGGGTTTGCCTTGGTATCGTGTTCATACCGTTGTATTGAATGATCCCGGTCGGTTGATTGCTGTCCATATAATGCATACAGCTCTGGTTGCTGGTTGGGCCGGTTCAATGGCTCTATATGAATTAGCCGTTTTTGATCCTTCTGATCCTGTTCTTGATCCAATGTGGAGACAAGGTATGTTCGTTATACCCTTCATGACTCGTTTAGGAATAACTAATTCGTGGGGTGGTTGGAGTATCACAGGGGGGGCTGTAACGAATTCAGGCATTTGGAGTTATGAAGGTGTGGCCGGAGCGCATATTGTGTTTTCTGGCTTGTGCTTCTTAGCAGCTATTTGGCATTGGGTGTATTGGGATCTAGCAATATTTACTGATGAACGTACAGGAAAACCGTCTTTGGATTTGCCCAAGATTTTTGGAATTCATTTATTTCTTTCAGGGGTGGCTTGTTTTGGTTTTGGCGCATTTCATGTAACAGGTTTGTATGGCCCTGGAATATGGGTGTCCGATCCTTATGGACTAACTGGAAAAGTACAATCTGTAAATCCAGCGTGGGGTGTGGAAGGTTTTGATCCGTTTGTTTCGGGCGGAATAGCCTCTCATCATATTGCAGCGGGTACATTGGGCATATTAGCGGGCCTATTTCATCTTAGTGTTCGTCCGCCTCAACGTCTATACAAAGGATTACGTATGGGCAATATTGAAACCGTCCTTTCCAGTAGTATCGCTGCTGTCTTTTTTGCTGCTTTTGTAGTTGCTGGAACTATGTGGTATGGTTCAGCAACTACCCCCATCGAATTATTTGGTCCCACTCGGTATCAATGGGATCAGGGATACTTCCAGCAAGAAATATATAGAAGAGTTAGTGCTGGACTCGCTGAAAATCAAAGTTTCTCAGAAGCTTGGTCTAAAATTCCGGAAAAACTTGCTTTTTATGATTACATTGGGAATAATCCGGCAAAAGGGGGGTTATTCAGAGCGGGCTCAATGGACAACGGGGATGGGATAGCTGTTGGATGGTTAGGACACCCCATCTTTAGAGATAAAGAAGGGCGTGAACTTTTTGTACGTCGTATGCCTACCTTTTTCGAAACATTTCCAGTTGTTTTGGTAGATGGAGACGGAATTGTTAGAGCTGATGTTCCTTTTAGAAGGGCAGAATCAAAGTATAGTGTTGAACAAGTAGGTGTAACTGTTGAGTTCTACGGCGGCGAACTTAACGGAGTTAGTTATAGTGATCCTGCTACTGTTAAAAAATATGCTAGACGCGCTCAATTGGGTGAAATTTTTGAATTAGATCGTGCTACTTTGAAATCTGATGGTGTTTTTCGTAGCAGTCCGAGGGGTTGGTTTACTTTTGGACATGCTTCGTTTGCTTTGCTCTTTTTCTTCGGACACATTTGGCATGGTGCTCGAACCTTATTCAGAGATGTTTTTGCTGGTATTGACCCAGATTTGGATGCTCAAGTAGAATTTGGCGCATTCCAAAAACTTGGAGATCCAACTACAAAAAGACAAGTAGTCTGATATAATATAACATTGTTATCGTATCTTTCGAATCTACTTTTTTTTCTTTGACTTTTGCTCTTTCTTTAGGTAGGAAAATAAACAGGTATGGAAGCTATAATTGTAAACCACGATCGAATCTATGGAAGCATTGGTTTATACATTCCTTTTAGTCTCGACTCTAGGGATAATTTTTTTCGCTATCTTTTTTCGAGAACCCCCTAAAGTTCCAACGAAAAAGGTGAAATAAATTATTTTTCATTTTATCAATTGAAGTACTAAGCCTCCCGATATTGGGAGGCTTAGTACTTTAACTAGAACTAGTCCCCGTGTTCCTCGAATGGATCTCTTAGTTGTTGCGAGGGTTGCCCAAAAGCGGTATATAAGGCATACCCAGTAAAACTTACAAGTAAACCAGATATAGAGATGGCGACTAGGGTTGCTGTTTCCATTATTATATAATTTCAAGACCACAATGGATCTATGATAAGATCGTTTATTTACAACGGAATAGTATACAAAGTCAACAGATCTTAATTAAAACAATAGGATTTATGGCTACACAAACCGTTGAGAGTAATTCCAGATCTGGTCCAAGATCAACAAATGTAGGGGGTTTATTGAAACCATTGAATTCGGAATATGGTAAAGTAGCTCCTGGATGGGGAACCACTCCTTTGATGGGTGTCGCAATGGCTCTATTTGCGATATTCCTATCTATTATTTTGGAGATTTATAATTCTTCCGTTTTACTGGACGGAATTTCAATGAATTAGAAGATCACAAGAACTATGAAGTCTTAGCTTTTCAATACAAAGTGAATCCTTTAGGGGGCTCGGATTTCTAGCCCATATTTATATATTTATTTTGATTTTGGTAGTTCGACCGCGGAATTTCTTTGTTTCTGTAGTTCGGAATATGAGTGTGTGACTTGTTATAATTGATCCTATTGATAGTATAGAGAATGGGTCTGCCATCTTCATAGAGATGTGTTTTATCGCGTCGGATATTTAGTCTATTATCTGAAACACAGAATATATGAAATCGAGCACGAAATATTTAAACTATGATTCATACTTAATATTCAGACCCCGCGGCCGGACTAAAAAAAATGCAAAGAATTAAGTATAAATTGAAAGATTTTTCTTCTTTCAAACGCCTATTTATGCTTTGCTTAGTTTAAGACGAACTATTTCTTTTGATTTTCAGTCATTTTATGATATATATCTATTAATTTAATTAATATTCATTGAATAAGTGATGATACAATGGTTTTTACTCAGAGAATCATTGGACTTAGCTTTAAGGTTTTAGTGAATCATCGTGGTTATAGTATGAATCTGAGGTTTCAATCGATTCATAGGGTCTTAACAAGAGAATTCCTATAAAAAATAAATAAATACAAAGACATATTAATTAAAATTAATTAAATTAAACACAAATAAAAATAATAAATCAACGAAAGAAAACAAAATAGGGAAATAGAAGATTCAAGAGGCCTGTAACGATCTATATAAAGCAATATAAAGACGAATGAGCCGACTTGATATTTTGGCATTATCACCACAAAGCTTTCGGTTTTTTTTTTCATATCTTCAGAGAAGAGATAAGATTGAAGCAAAGGAGAAACTAGAACTAGTAAGAAGTTTCAAACCTTCTATTTATTCTATATCTGTTTCAACCAGTATTGAGGTGTTTATGTTTGAGCTGTATGAGATGAAATTCTCATATACGGTTCTCAGAGGGGGAGTCCTCTTGGGTTACCTATCTCAATAAAGTCTATGATTGGTTCGAAGAACGTCTCGAGATTCAGGCGATTGCAGATGATATAACTAGTAAATACGTTCCTCCTCATGTTAACATTTTTTATTGTCTAGGAGGAATTACCCTTACTTGTTTTTTAGTCCAAGTAGCTACGGGATTTGCTATGACGTTTTACTATCGCCCGACCGTTACTGAGGCTTTTGCTTCTGTTCAATATATAATGACTGAAGCTAACTTTGGTTGGTTAATCCGATCAGTTCATCGTTGGTCGGCAAGTATGATGGTCCTAATGATGATCCTGCACGTATTTCGGGTGTATCTCACCGGTGGATTTAAAAAACCTCGCGAATTGACTTGGGTTACAGGTGTGGTTCTGGGTGTATTGACCGCATCTTTTGGTGTAACTGGTTATTCCTTACCTTGGGACCAAGTTGGTTATTGGGCAGTCAAAATTGTAACAGGCGTACCTGACGCTATTCCTGTAATAGGATCGCCTTTGGTAGAATTATTACGCGGAAGTGCTAGTGTGGGACAATCCACTTTGACTCGTTTTTATAGTTTACATACTTTTGTATTACCCCTTCTTACTGCCGTATTTATGTTAATGCACTTCCCAATGATACGTAAGCAAGGGATTTCTGGTCCTTTATAGACTTTATAGAAAAGATCAGAGATATTTGTAATCACTCAGTTCTCAATTTTGGAGTATTTCATTGCTACAAGTATGGATTATTGAAAAAAATAAGACATGGTTTGGATATTTTCCTTCA